TGGCGTCCATCCGATGTATCGACTATGGATATTTCATATCCCCCTTTTTCTTTACGTAGTATTTTTCTTACTATACCTGTTGACGTAGCATTATAGACCGTATTGTTACTCTTACTACCATCAGGATAGATCTGTCCCCTTCCTCGGTTTCCCCCTACATATATGGGATATTTTAAGAAATGAACGTCTTTCTTCGTAGCAGGATCGGGGGAAAGAATGGGAAAGACGATTTCACTATATTTCTGACCGGGAACAGGGCCTATCACAAGAATATTTTTTTTATCGGGACGATAACTCTGAAAAGAGAGATTTCCTATCTTTTCTTTCAACTCAGGAGAAATACGGTCGGGCGGCGCTAATTCGAATCCCTCGGGCAAAATAAGAACAGCACCCACATTTAACCCTCCCTTTTTCCCATTAGCAAGAACTTGTTTCAGTTGCATATCATAAGGAATTCGAAGAACTGCTTCAAATACAGTATCGGGAAGCACAGCTTGGGGAACTTCAATATCCACGGGCTTATTAGCTAAATGGCAATTGGCACATACAATTCGTCCGGTTGCTTCTCGTGGGTTTTCATAACCCTGCTGCGCAAAAATGGGATATGCATTTGAAATAGATGTCCGAGTTATTACATATATCATGATCGATACAGAAATAGATCGAATCATCTGTTCCTTTACCCAAGAAAAAGTATTTCTATTTTCCATGTCCAATCGCAGATCCCAGAATTTCTACAATAAATTAGATAGGTAGCTAAGCTAATCTAGTTCCCTATACACGAGTCTGTTGTCATTCTACTGCAACAGTTGTACTGGAATGATGAATACCTTGAGCAGGTAGAAATAGAAAGAATTTTGCTAAAAAGGAAAAGGGCTTTCTTTCTAAAAGAAGAAAGATGCTAATTTGATTAATATCAGGAGATCAAATGAGTTTATGCTTCACTAATTGAATGATAAATGACTACAAGCGAAGGAGATAGACGGTTTAAATAAAAAAAGATCCAAAATTTCAAACATGTATCTAGAATCACTGGAAAACTACAAACAAAAATAGTGAAAATTAGCTCGTTAGGAGCCCATCCAAGATCATTGTAGACCCAACGAATTAGTAGTTCCCAACCGCGGGTGGAGTGAAATCCAACAAAAAAATCAGTAACTAAAAGAATACTAAAAGCTTTTATTGAGTCATTTAAGTTATAGAAGAATTCCTGAACCCAAGAATTCAAAATGACAAGTTCCTCTTTACCCAGAAAAAAAGAACCACTTAGAATAGCCAAACAGATTATATTTGTCGAGAAATGCAAAATGATATGGAGATGATCCTCATTATCTATTTTGGCCAATTGTATTATTTCCTTGTGTATTCCTATAGGAGGTTTTTGTACATGTGTCTTCGGTTTCTCTTTTATCATTTCGTCCAAGAGAAAAAGTTCTTCTAATTCTATGAATCTTTCTAGAACCTTTTTCTCTTGAATATCAGTTAAGAGAGTTTCGGATTGCCTGGTATTCCACCAATTCTTAATCCAAAGTTCCAGACATTTGTTAAAAGAGAAAGAGACCCCCCAGGGCAAAAGTACGATAAATACAAGATATAGGAAAGAAGGCAATGCTTTCTTTTTTTTCATTTTTGATCTGTAAATTGAGTTGTTAATGAATCCGCTCCATTCGCTGACTCTATTTCATTCGCTGACTCTATATGATATTTCTTTTTCTTTGAAGCAAAAATTCTATAACAAGGTTTGAGACCTTGTATATATTTTTCTTTTTTGTATACTAGTGGAATTTCATTGCATTGGGTTCTTTCTTAGATCTAGATGGAGTGGAATAGAGAAATAGAATAAAAAAAAAAGCGCTTTCGGATGAAAATGGAAGAATATTATGCCATCACTTGGACAAAACAAATTAGAAGCAATTTTCTCTTATCCTCGTTTGTTCCTTCCTTTAGATAAATACTCGAAAATCCCCTTACAATAACGAATCCAATTTCGAAGGGACCTCCTCCCCGTGTTGAGAAAATCTTCTTCCAATTCGTCCTCATTCAATTCATTTCAAAAAAATGCAATCGGTACTCAAAATACTTCAATTGGTACACGCAAGAAATAGGCCAATTCGGCAGCTTTTTGTTCTATTTCTCGTGGAGTAAAAAACTTCTCATCAGTACGAGTCAAGGGAATGACCCCCTGGCCCCGGATTTCCATATAAAGGATACGACGAGGATAAAGACCCTCTTTAACCTGAATTCTAATTGATTGGATATCCCGCATAAGGAATCGAAGGAAGACGCGACGTTTTATTCCAGGGAATCCCCAACGAAAAATGCACACTATTCCCTCTTTTCTATCGAATCGGTCATAACCACTGCCTACATTCCACAAAATAGTGCACCACAAGTAGGAGCTAATGAATAGGCCCGCGATTCCGTAGAAAGACATCACGACCCCCTGTGGAAAAAAAAGAATTTGTTGAGATGGAAGTACAGATATCATATTCTTACCAAGATAACTGGAAGCCCCAACCGATAAGAATCCTAGTGAACCTAGAAAAAGAATACAGGCCCAGAAAAAATTACCTCTTTTTCGAGAACCTTTTAGAAGTTCTATCCATATGTGTTCTGATCGCCAATTCATATTAGATATACTAAATCCAGCAGCGGTCGATTGAAATTGAGAGAATAAGCTAAATGATTTTGACTTTACTTTTTTTGATTCTGAAATTGCCTTCAGCAACGAGTACTCCTGTGAAATAATTGGTTAGATACATTGACTTTCTATTCAAAAAATATTCGTTGATCCACTTAAAATAAAACTCGCTATACCCGGCTCCGCATATGCATGCATTTATGCTCGTAGCCTATATCCGCATCCATAGCCGTTTTTCGTTTGTGTGTAGAAAGAACCACATACCCTACCATATTACTTACACTAAAAAATATCTGTATTATGATCCTGCGTGGAAATACATTGAGAAAATTCGCCCCCGTCGGTTCTAGACAATCTTATTTTTCTGCACATAAAGAAATAAAGAAGCCATTGCAATTGCCGGAAATACTAAGCCTACTAAAGGCACGAAAATAGAAGGTAAGTTAAAATCCGTCATAGAATAGGTGTCTCAATTCAAATTTACTATTTCTATCTATTCGAAAAATATCTTAAGATTCTTATAATATAATTAAGTATATCTATTATAAGGAATATTGACTATTGTATTTTTTAGTTTGCAAAATAAAGATTTTTTATAGAATACTAAAGTATTCTATAAAAAAAATGAATGGAATGGATAATAAGAAAATTGCAAAAAAAGAGAACTAATTAAAAATTCAAAAGATTTGATTTTTCTTTTCCCGTCCTCACGGCCTTTCTATCCTTCTAATCGAACTTGAAATTGGATTCAAAAGAAAGCGATTGTGAAAATGAAATACCTCTTTCAGAATACCCTTTAAAAAAGGTCTCAGTACGACTTTTAGTCGAATGCGCCCATTTCGAATCCTAAATAAGTTTCGTCTACCTACTTCCACATGCAATACTTCTTCAACCACTCTCGGACCCCTACAAACGCAAGATGCGCGTCAGGTTTTGAAATAAGGATATCCCCCAGCCCCAGTATACCGAAACTCGCTCTTATCCTATCCCACCGGTTGTAAGGATTCATACATAGGGCTTTTTAGTTGATTGATAGTGCCATAAAGTTGAAGCTTTTTTAGACTTTTTTATTAAGCTGTAATTTCCTTCCTGCATACGCGGTCCTCTATTCTCTAGAAGCTCATACAATAATGCGCGGTAAAGGCGGAAAAATAGCATACTCAATCAAAATCAAAGGGCAAATTCTCTTACTTACTACAGATCTCATACTACCCCCTTAGACTTTTTAAGGCGATATACCACCCAAAGGGTATGAAAATGCCGGGTGGAGTTAGCTTTTCGATGAAGACCCGTCCCGTGCAGCGAAGTCCTATTAGTAAGACCCCGCGCAAGACGCAAGAATGGATTATAGAAGAATATTATTCCGAATACTCCTCCGGACGCGTATAGTAGCATTTCGATTCCTAATCTTTTTTCATTGATTCTTTCCCAATACAATAAATAAATACTATATTTGTATTTATTTATTGTATTATACCTTTATATATTCTAAATATATAGAATAGAGGAATCTCTATTTGTCAAGTCTCATGATCGTATCAAGATCTATTTTTATTCGGCTCAATCTTAAAAAAAAAGATTGAGCCGAGTTTAATTGCAATCAATTAGAAGAATAAAGAAGAATTACTGCATTTTGTAACTGATTTTTTCTCTTTCTATTTCGCTTCTTTTTTATTTAGACCTTCTTTATATCTAGTTTTATCTACTTATCTAGTTTATCTACCGGCTCGAACTCGAATTTGATCGCCTTCCATACTTCACAAGCTGCGGCTAGTTCAGGACTCCATTTGCAAGCTGCTCGGATAATTTCATTACCTTCACGAGCAAGATCGCGTCCTTCATTACGAGCTTGTACACAAGCTTCTAAAGCCACCCGATTAGCTGCTGCACCAGGTGCATTTCCCCAAGGATGTCCTAAAGTTCCTCCACCAAATTGTAATACAGAATCATCTCCAAAGATTTCGGTCAGAGCTGGCATATGCCAAACATGAATACCCCCTGAAGCCACCGGTATAACACCTGGCATGGATACCCAGTCCTGAGTGAAAAAGATACCGCGAGCACGATCTTTTTCAATAAAATCATCGCGCAATAAATCAACAAAACCTAAAGTCATTTCGCGTTCCCCTTCTAACTTACCTACTACTGTACCGGCGTGGATATGATCTCCCCCAGACATACGCAATGCTTTAGCTAATACACGAAAATGCATACCATGATTTTTCTGTCTATCAATAACTGCATGCATTGCCCGGTGAATGTGAAGAAGTAGGCCATTGTCGCGGCAATAATGAGCCAAACTAGTATTTGCAGTGAATCCCCCAGTTAAGTAGTCATGCATTACAATAGGAGCCCCTAATTCCCTCGCAAATACAGCTCTCTTAATCATTTCTTCGCATGTACCTGCAGTCGCATTCAAGTAATGCCCCTTGATTTCACCGGTTTCGGCCTGTGCTTTATAAAGAGCTTCGGCACAAAAGACAAAACGGTCCCTCCAGCGCATAAATGGTTGTGAGTTTACGTTTTCATCATCTTTGGTAAAATCAAGTCCACCGCGTAGACACTCATAACACGCTCTACCATAATTTTTTGCGGATAATCCCAATTTTGGTTTAATAGTACATCCCAAAAAAGGACGGCCGTACTTGTTCAACTTATCCCTTTCAACTTGGATACCATGAGGCGGACCTAGGAAAGTTTTTGAATAAGTAGTGGGAATTCGCAGATCCTCCAGACGTAGAGCGCGTAGGGCTTTGAAACCAAATACGTTACCCACAATGGAAGTAAACATGTTAGTAACAGAACCCTCTTCAAATAGGTCTAATGGATAAGCTACATAAGCGATATATTGATTTTCCTCCCCAACAACGGGCTCGATGTGATAGCATCGTCCTTTGTAACGATCAAGACTGGTAAGTCCATCAGTCCAAACAGTTGTCCATGTACCAGTAGAAGATTCGGCAGCTACTGCAGCCCCTGCTTCTTCGGGCGGAACCCCCGGCTGAGGAGTTACTCGGAATGCTGCCAAGATATCAGTATCCTTGGTTTCATACTCCGGGGTGTAGTAAGTCAATTTATAATCCTTAACACCAGCTTTAAATCCAACACTTGCTTTAGTTTCTGTTTGTGGTGACATAAGTCCCTCCCTACAACTCATGAATTAAGAATTCTCACAACGACAGGGTCTACTCGATATAGATTAGGCGTAAATGAAACCTTTGCAAAAATCTTTTAAAACAAAAAGGATATTCAATTAATATCAACTCATTAAAGAAAATGGAGGGCATGCTTAAGTTAATGAATATGTTTCATTCATATATAATGCGTACACCCTGTGTATGTTCTATCCTATAGGAATTCTACTATAGGAATTCGATAGGAATTGAGTTGTTGTTATGGTAAGTTAACATGGTTCATTATTAAACCATGGATTTGATTCACCAAATCCATCATTATTGTATACTCTTTGATAGATATAGCGCAACCCAAATCAATCCCTAATCCTTATTTTACAAGTTCTTAATAGGCCCCTTTCTTATTTTGAATGTAAATACCTAAATACTAAGAAAATTCTCTGTTGACAGCAATCTATGCTTCACAGTAGTATATATTTTGTATATCGAAGTCCTAGATAGGAAAGTAGAGTAGGGACAGATCCTCCACAAAAGGCGAAATGTATATGAAAAAAAGATTGATTGAACTTTCCAACGGACTCATTCCATGAGTAAACGATTGAATGGGATTCGCTTGGGCAACGAAATCAAGTCCTGGTCCCCTTTTCTCTCTTATTGAATTAACTAATTCATTTCCTTTTGACTTTCGGATTTTTGGCTCTTTTTTTGGATTTGATTTGGCATTATTCAACAAGAAAAAAAGCAAAATTTCGACAAATTCCTTTTTTTTTGAAAATTATGTGATAATTATGAGAACCAATCCTACTACTTCTCGTCCCGGGGTTTCCACAATTGAGGAAAAAAGCACAGGGCGTATCGATCAAATTATTGGGCCCGTGCTGGATATCACTTTTCCCCCAGGCAAGTTACCTTATATTTATAACGCTTTGGTAGTCAAGAGTAGAGACACTGCCGGTAAGCAAATTAATGTGACTTGTGAGGTACAACAATTATTGGGAAATAATCGAGTTAGAGCTGTAGCTATGAGTGCTACAGACGGGTTGATGAGAGGAATGGAAGTGATTGACACGGGAGCTCCTCTCAGTGTTCCAGTCGGTGGAGCTACTCTCGGACGAATTTTCAACGTTCTTGGGGAACCTATTGACAATTTGGGTCCTGTAGATACTAGTGCAACATTCCCTATTCATAGATCTGCGCCTGCCTTTATCGAGTTAGATACGAAATTATCCATCTTTGAAACAGGTATTAAGGTGGTCGATCTTTTAGCTCCTTATCGACGTGGGGGAAAAATCGGACTATTTGGGGGGGCTGGAGTAGGGAAAACAGTACTCATCATGGAATTAATCAACAACATTGCTAAAGCTCATGGAGGCGTATCCGTATTTGGCGGAGTAGGGGAACGGACTCGTGAAGGAAATGATCTTTATATGGAAATGAAGGAATCCGGAGTAATTAATGAAAAAAATATTGAGGAATCAAAGGTAGCTCTAGTCTATGGCCAAATGAATGAACCGCCGGGAGCTCGTATGAGAGTTGGTTTAACTGCCCTAACTATGGCAGAATATTTCCGAGATGTTAATAAGCAAGACGTGCTTCTATTCATCGATAATATCTTTCGTTTTGTTCAAGCAGGATCGGAGGTATCCGCTTTATTAGGGAGAATGCCCTCCGCAGTGGGTTATCAACCTACTCTTAGTACAGAAATGGGTTCTTTGCAAGAAAGAATTACTTCTACCAAAAAGGGATCTATAACTTCGATCCAAGCGGTTTATGTACCTGCGGACGATTTGACCGACCCTGCTCCTGCCACAACATTTGCACATTTGGATGCTACTACCGTACTTTCCAGAGGATTAGCTTCCAAGGGTATTTATCCAGCAGTAGATCCTTTAGATTCAACCTCAACTATGTTACAGCCTCGGATCGTTGGCAACGAACATTATGAAACTGCGCAAAGAGTTAAGCAAACTTTACAACGTTACAAAGAACTTCAGGACATTATCGCAATTCTTGGGTTGGATGAATTATCGGAGGAGGATCGTTTAACTGTAGCAAGAGCACGAAAAATTGAACGTTTCTTATCACAACCGTTCTTTGTGGCAGAAGTTTTTACCGGTTCTGCAGGAAAGTATGTTGGTCTTGCAGAAACAATTAGGGGATTTCAACTAATCCTTTCCGGAGAATTAGACGGCCTACCCGAACAGGCTTTTTATTTGGTGGGTAACATCGATGAAGCTAGCACGAAAGCTATAAACTTAGAAGAGGAGAACAAATTGAAGAAATGAAATTAAATCTTTATGTACTAACTCCTAAGCGAATTATTTGGGATTGTGAAGTGAAAGAAATCATTTTATCTACTAATAGTGGCCAAATTGGCGTATTACCAAACCACGCCCCCATTAACACAGCTGTAGATATGGGTCCTTTGAGAATACGCCTCCTCAACGACCAATGGTTAACGGCGGTTCTGTGGAGCGGTTTTGCGAGAATAGTTAATAATGAGATCATCATTTTAGGAAATGATGCGGAACTGGGTAGTGACATTGATCCGGAAGAAGCTCAACAGGCACTTGAAATAGCCGAAGCTAACTTGAGTAGAGCTGAGGGTACGAAAGAATTGGTTGAAGCGAAGCTAGCTCTCAGACGAGCTAGGATACGAGTCGAGGCTATCAATTGGATTCCCCCATCCAATTGAAGACAATCCAAAGGTTTAGTTGATACAAAGAAAAAGGGAAGAGGAGTAGAAAAAGTTATTAGATAGCGAAGCGAAGTAAGTCCAATGCTATCTAGTAATTTTTCTACCTACCTACCTACTATTGGATTTGAACCAATGACTCCCGCCGTATGAAAGCAATACTCTAACCACTGAGTTAAGTAGGCAATTTATCACCACAAAGGAAGACCCATTACTTCGATCGATTATAGATCGAATCCTTTTTATAAGCAATACTGCTCCGTTATTACTATGTTATATAGTAAGCAGATCAAAGGGATATCCTCTGGCATTAGAGAATATTCATCTTGACAAGAAATTATCTATATGTTAAGATATCTCTGACAAGGGCTATAGCTCAGTTCGGTAGAGCAACTCGCTTACACGTGCGCCAATGCTTTTCAAGGGAGCTTATTATGCAATGAACATAATTGATCTTATTGCAAAATCAATGTCTTACTTCATGGATTCGAGAGAATAGGAGAACAGTAGCCTGACAAACAGTCGGTTCAGTCCGATTCAGGTGCCAATTCAGGTGCCTAATCAAATAGAACCCTTATTGATTTGCTAGTTGATAAGGTAAATATCCAGCCCACTAAATGCTAGGCGTAATGAGGATAAGGGCCTCCAAAAAACTTCTTTTCGTTCTATGAACTTTAAGGTGTATGAAGTCTCATAGTCAACTCTTGCAGCGGAACGATAGAGACTCCATTTCACTTAGGTTGATTTAATTTAGGCCGGAGGCAGACCTAAGTCAAGGTAATCCTCCTTTGAAACACTTTGGTATTGCTCCTAGATAGATCATAATACAAATAATCAATCAGAGCACAGGGAGCCATCTCATTATCTTTCCGTAAAGAAAAACTATGGTGGACTAACTGATCTTTACATCAGTTGATGAAAGAGCCCAATGCAAAAAAATGCATGTTGAGTCTTTGAAACAGTTCGAATCATTTCGATAATAATCCGTTTGATCTGTTTTACCGAGAAGGTCTACGGTTCGAATCCGTATAGCCCTAATATGTCCTATTTTTAGATTTTAGGATAGAGATCCTATGTTTCCTTTAGTATAGTTTTCATTTTCTCATTAGTACTTGTTTATAGACTGGACGGTCGCTTGCGCCATAGAATAGAGATAAAAGCATTACCACAGGCTCATTCTTCGAAAATCATAGAGACAGGAAAAGAAAAACGAATTTCTATCAAATCAATAGAAGGAAGGATCCCTTACCCTATTTGAATTCCATCCTCCTTCAAATAGGATATGCTCTAAGTCCCTAGACTTCCCTATAATAACTGCAATGATTTTCTCCATCTTGCGAATTCCTACTTTGTTTGAAGTATATTACTTTGCTTATAGATACGTTATCTAAATCGATCTACTTTAAATAGAAAAATAGAAATAAAATCCAAAAATAAAGAAAGAGTAAATAAGAAAACAGAATATTCTGTCTCATAGTTCTGAAATAGAGTTCTTTATTTTTTCTTTTTATAGTATTACTCCTCATTAGG